ATCCTCTTTTTTATATTTCATTAATTCAATTTAATTTTATTAAGACTTAATTCTGTAAAAATCCCTGACTTCTTTGAAATATCATGAACTGTTCTTGTTGGTTGAGCGCCTTTTTTAAGAAAATCGAGAATAGCAGGAAGATTTAAATAAGTTTGATTTGTTATCGGATCATAAAAACCCACCTTGTGAAGATCTCTTCCTTCTCTTCGGGATCGAACATCAATTGCAACGATTCGATAAACGGCTCATTGGGATAGATGTATATGAATAATACCCCCCCTAGAAACGTATAAGAGGTTTTGGCCTCGTACGGCTCGAGAAAAAAAATTCAATGAGTAGAAGTTAACTCTCTGTATAAAATTAAAATATTAAATAGATTAATAAAAACATTAAATCAATTAGCCAGTATGGAAACCCTAAATATTTTTTTCCATAAGAAGCATTCGTAACATTCGTACTCTCGTAACTCAAGTTAAATAACTCTCAAATATCTCAACAGAGAATCCTTAAGTACTTTTTTTATTGAGTAGTCTCTAACCCTTTTTTTGTTTGTCTCATTTTTTAGAATAAATTTTGATTCTTCATTCTAATCTAGTTGTTCAAACAATTGAAAACTGGATTTCCTTGTTTCAGGATTCTTTATCCTTACTTTGAATCTTTGGGTTTAGACATGACTTCGGTGATCTTGAATCGTTTTATTAAAAAAGGGCAGCAACACGCCCCTTATTTTGTTTATGATTTCTTTTCTTTCTATCAAAGAATCATACAAACGCTTGATTCACGCATGATAAACTTTTTATTCAAAGAATTTTACAATTTTAAGAAAATTTCCTTTTCCATTGTAAAATTGCTTGAAAGGGCTTTTTTTTTTTCAATATAAAAATAAAAAGACTTACGAAGTTGTTCCAACTTATTGATTCGCACTAACCCTAGATCCTTACTCCTCCGAAAGGAATTAAAACTTTATATTCTCCTCGAGCTCCATCCTGTACTCTTTTTTATATTCCAAAAAAGTGTAGAACTCTAGTAAAATAGAACACAAAATGTCGAGTCAAGAGCACCTATATTCCTATATAAAAAGTGGCGGATCCGAAAATCCACAGCCAATCATGTCCTTCAATTCAAGTCGCACGTTGCTTTCTACCACATCGTTTTAAACGAAGTTTTACCATAATATTCCTCTAGTTTGTGTAATTGATTCAAGTATGAAATCATGAATAGTCATAGTTCAGTCAGTATATGGTAATCTATACTTTTTCTTTCTCTATGAATGGAATAGTGAATTTACGCGTAAAAGGTTCAGTCAGAATTCAAATGAATTCCCATATTAGATTGTATATATGTAAAATCTAAATTTGAATAGAAAGCTATATTTATATATATATAAATTATATAAATATAGATTTTTTTTTATTAAAACTCGTAGAATCTATGGTTCTACCTTACTTACCCGCATCACGCAAAAATAAAAAAAGCAACTAGATTTTTTTGAATTTGGTTGAAATGATGAAAAATAAGTTGATTCTTCTTTTGATTTAAATATTTGATTCTTAAAAAATATTGTATTTTTAAACCGAAAGAGAAAGATGGTGTACAAAGGCAATAGAAGATTTATTCTGATACTCTGGGACGGAAGGATTCGAACCTCCGAATAGCGGGACCAAAACCCGTTGCCTTACCGCTTGGCTACGCCCCATTTCGATTTTTATTCCAGACTACTAAAAGAGTAATATTGCTATTGGTTGTTCGTCAATTCAATTTCAGCCCAAATTAAATATAGATTACATTGGTGCTAGAGTTTTGACACGTGTAGATAGCAAATCAAACTTACTTTATTGATCATTACATAGAATTCAATTAAGATATTGTATGAAAATATTATTTCTTTAATTCTCATAAGAGAATTAAAGGATTTTTGATTGAGTAAGTTCAACAAAGTCTTTTTAGACTATCTTTTTTTATTTTTTTCCTTATATAAAAAATATATTAATAACTCAATCAAAATAAAATTATCCACAAGAACACCAATTTTTGTTATGCTTAATATATTTAATTTGATCTGTATTTGTTTGAATTCTGCCCTTTTTTCAAGCACTTTTTTAGTCGCCAAATTGCCGGAGGCCTACGCCTTTTTGAATCCAATCGTAGATGTTATGCCCGTAATACCTCTTTTCTTTCTTCTTTTAGCCTTTGTTTGGCAAGCCGCTGTAAGTTTTCGATGAAATTCTTAATACTGTCTTAAAAAAAATTCACGATTTTTATTCTTCCAACAATTAAAAAGATCAAAAAAATCTTTACGTATGAACGAACTCTCAATTCAAACATTGAATTTTTTTGTAGCCATACTAAATCTGGATCATTCCATTTCCTAAATTTTATCCTCTTTTCCCTAAATGAAAGAACCTAATTAGATTCGAGTTCACAAAAAAAAAATATCTAGATGTTGGTATGCAAATCTGTTTGAATATGAAAGACTCGACTATTTTTTTATTACAAATGACTTTCTGAAACCCTGTTTTTTTTTATTTTTTTTTTCTAAAAAAAAAAAATCACTTGATTTATTGGTATCAAAATTAGATATTTGGTATAAAAATAGAGAATCTATTCTCTTTTTTTTTTTAGTAAGATCGTGGAGATTGTGTAATGCTTACTCTCAAACTTTTTGTATACACTGTAGTTATATTCTTTGTTTCTCTCTTCATATTTGGATTCCTATCTAATGATCCAGGACGTAATCCGGGACGTGAAGAATAAAAAAGAAAGGTTTTTTATTGCTTTATTTAATTAGTGGAAATGCTCGAATTTTATTAGGATTTGATCTATTACACATCATTAAAAGGAAAAAGGGAAAGAGAGGGATTCGAACCCTCGGTACGATTAACTCGTACAATGGATTAGCAATCCAACGCTTTAGTCCACTCAGCCATCTTTCCTAATCGAAAAGGGATACTTATTAGGTTCATTAGACAAAAAAAAGCTTGAAAAAGAACCTTCTCCACTTTATTCTTAAAAAGCTTTATTTTTTTTATAGATTATTCTTTATCTTTATATTATATATATTTTTTCATTTTCTATATTTTATTATAGATAGATAATTTCTTTTTTATTATATAAATATATTTATCATCTATTTATATATATTATATATATAATATATATATATATATATATTACTACTATATAACTTTTTTTATATAACTTTCTTCAGTAATTCTATTTATATCAAAAATTTAGATAAAGATTAGATAAAGAAAAGGCGCGAACTCAAAAGAGAATCCTTTTTTTATTTTGTCTCGTCAAAACACAAGTAAAAGATCTTTTTTTTTTTTATAGCCTGGCCTGGTCAGTCCCCAGCCGGGCCTTTTTTTGTTAAAGTTAAAAAGACTCATCCGATGGATTTTTAGACAAAAAAGATCCTAAATAAAAAAAAAAAAATGGAATCAAATCTGCTTTTACTAATTTTATTAAGTTTTATTAAATCTACGCGTCAACACTAGAATTTTCTAATTTTTTTTTCAGATTTTTTTTATTTCACCCCTGATTACTTTGTTCGACAAAAGATCAATTTATATGTAATAATGGCATTGTAGCGGGTATAGTTTAGTGGTAAAAGTGTGATTCGTTCCTTTAATCCCTTTAATAGTTAAAGGGTCTCTTGGTTTGATTTATTGATTTATCTTCCAATCAAAAACTTTATTTCTTAAAAGGATTTAGTCCTTTCCCTTTCAATGAAAGATTCAAGGAAGATTATAGATTCTCGTAATTTGTATCCAAAGACTCTAATCAATTGTAAATTTGGATTATGAAATTCCGAAACATAATTTTTGAATTGGATGAATATATTACAATTCAATAAGTATAACAAGAGGATCCATGGATAAAGCTAGAAAAGTTTCTTTCTAATCGTAACTAAATCTTCAGTTCTATTCGTTGTTTGGTATAGAAAAATTGAAGCAAAATAGCTATTAAACGAGAACTTTGGTTTACTAAAGACATCGACATATTATATTGTTTTAGCTCGGTAGAAACCAAATACTTTTCCTAAGGATTCCGTTAAATAGAAATAAAGAACGAAATAACTAGAAAGATTGTTCGAGTTCTCCTGATCTATCTTCTAGAAGGATCATCTAGAAAGCAAAATTTTCTGTGAAAGCACCCAGACGAAAAAAAAAGCTAACATAGATATTATGGGTTTAATTTTTATTTCGTTCCCGTCTTATTTTATTTTATTTGGGAATTTCTCCATCCATCATAAAGGAGCCGAATGAAACCAAAGTTTCATGTTCGGTTTTGAATTAGAGACGTTAAAAATATAAAAATGATCAATCGACGTCGACTAAAACCCTTAGCCTTCCAAGCTAACGATGCGGGTTCGATTCCCGCTACCCGCTCTAAATTCTAAATTGCCCTTATTATAATTATAGACAATTTTCTCTATTAGAATTGTCTAATAGCAATTGTGTATTGAAGTGAATTCAATACACAATTGCTAAAAAGATTTCGCACATTCTTTTTTTTTTTTTAACAATTGGAAAGTAAAAAAAAGCGAAAAGCGTCCATTGTCTAATGGATAGGACATAGGTCTTCTAAACCTTTGGTATAGGTTCAAATCCTATTGGACGCAATATCAATATAGATATTAATATATTGATATTTATCTATTATTTACATTTCTATATATTATATAGAATAGATTTTTATTCTATTTCGAAAAAAGATAAGAAAGAAATAGAATAAGAAAGAAATTCTGAATGCTTTAAGATTTAATATTAAACAGAGATTAGTTATATACTTATTTCTATTATATATATACTTAACTTATAGATAGACTTCTATTTATATTTATAGAATTTCTTAAAAATTTCATGAAAATTAATGAATAAAATTGACTAAAGAATCAAAAAAAAGAATGATCAATTTCGTTTCTTTTTTTTTTTTCTACTGAAGTAGAAAACGTTCCAGTTGCTCTTGAATGCCTTCTTTCAAAACGCTTTCTGCTT